TCTAATTAGATTAGTTTACTCAACTCACGAGTTGCTCGATAAATCTGTTGATTTCGAATCACAGGACAGGAGGGTAGATGTCACAGATGATGTATTGATTTCTTACCTATGTCACTATATTTTTGGTCGTCTGTAATGATTTATTGTATTGATGAATCAAAAATTTTCAATTGTACCTTACAAGTGGTGTTTTTGTTTATCTTCGTATTTTTTTCCAAAAATAAATGGAAACTTAGGGAAATGCTTTATAAACATATGTATGTATAAAAAAATAAAATATTTCATTTAGCTTCTTTATGCCCACTATAACTAGTTATTTTGGTTTTCTACTAGCAGCTTTAACTATAACCTCAGTTCTATTTATAAGTCTTAGTAAAATACGACTTATTTGATTTGAAATTTTTTTATATTTTATAGTTCCTTACCGTGTCCATTTCCAATTCTTGGTTGTACAGATTAATATTTAAGAATCGATATTTCCTCCCCTTTTCCCTTTCAAACAAATTCAAATGATTGAAGTTTTTCTATTTGGAATCGTGTTAGGTCTCATTCCTATTACTTTGGCTGGATTATTTGTAACTGCATATTTACAATACCGACGTGGTGATCAGTTGGACCTTTAATTAATTAACATCTCTTTTGTTTATTGACCTCCTATTTCTTTGTTTTAATCCTAATCCCCAGGAGGTGTCAAATTCGGACTTTAGTTTAGACTGCTGTTTAAATATTTCATTTCAGTGTCATTCTCGATCTAACAAGAATGGAATCACGCTCTGTAGGATTTGAACCTACGACATCGGGTTTTGGAGACCCGCGTTCTACCGAACTGAACTAAGAGCGCTTTATTCTCATAAATAATAAATAATTTAAATAAAATATTTTATTATGAGGCCCCAATACATCTTTCAGACATATACAATATCAATATATTACAATATATTGATATTGTATATGTCTGAATCGGTCTCAATTGATCCCTTGTTACTGCTCATACAGATGATAAGTCGATAAGTAATAGTTAGAGATAGGGATGACAGGATTTGAACCCGTGACATTTTGTACCCAAAACAAACGCGCTACCAAGCTGCGCTACATCCCTTTCAATTGGTTTCTAGTGTCATTCATTGTAAAGAATCTTTGTCTTGTTTTCCATATTTTTCTTTTCTCTGTTGATATATATATATCAATTATTCTTGCCATTTTTTCTTTCTTTTTAGTTTCCTATTCTATATTATAACTATATTATAAAAGGAAATAAAAATATTTAATTAACTAAAAAATAGAATGTTTAGAATATAATAATAATTAGAATATAAAAAAAAAAAAGAAAGAATATATATGTATGAAAAAATAAATCAATTAAATAGGAAATTTCCCGAAACTAAACCGGAAAAATATTTTTAGGGAAAGCTCGGGCAGAAATAGACTTCTTTTTTTGTAAAAAAAAAAAAATATCTAAAGAATCATTGTCCATTTCAATTTGAATTAGGAATTCTGCCAACAAATACAAGTGGTTATAAATTAAATGACCATCTGATCATATTCTTCTATGTGATTGTGTATTACAAATTACAATAAAGAAAAGAATAAAAAGAAGGAGGATTTTAAATGAGAGATCTAAAAACATATCTCTCCGTGGCACCAGTGATAAGTACTCTATGGTTCGCGGCTTTGGCGGGTCTCTTGATAGAGATCAATCGTTTATTCCCAGATGCATTGATATTCCCCTTTTTTTCATTCTAGTTATTGGCACAGGAAGGGTTGAAGAAGATTCGAGATCCAACCCCATATCTGTGATTAATCCTTTTCTTATCTTCTTTTTTTATTCTTTTTTTATTCTAATAAGTCTTTTTTTATTCTAATAAGTTAGAAAAGAGAAACAATAAAGGTGGATTTGGCCTCAGCGAAACTCGGAATCTAGCCCAAGCTGAAATGGAATTGAATTCAAAATTCCACATTTCAATTATAGAAAATTTTGAATTCAATTCCATTTCCATTAATAATAGAGTGAGACCGGAATGGAAATGAAATGGCTAGGGCGGAGGCAACAATATTATACAAGATACTTAAACGAAAACTGAAATATTGCACTGCGATTCGAATTATCAACTTCTACTTTTTTCGTTCCTTTCTTCTTCTTCGAATCCAAAAATGGAAGAGTTAAGTGAATCAAAAACCCAAAGGAGGTTCATGGCCAAGGGTAAAGATATCCGAGTCACGGTTATTTTGGAATGTACCAATTGTGCTCAAAATAGTGTTAATAAGGAATCCACTGGTATTTCCAGATATATTACTCAAAAGAATCGACACAATACGCCTAGTCGATTGGAATTGAGAAAATTCTGTCCCTGTTGTTACAAACATATGATTCATGCAGAGATAAAGAAATAGATAAAATTGATCGCTTCTGTGTTACCCTTCCCCTCCCAAACAAAGGGAACATGAAAAAAATTACCTATTTTTCATATTTATTCTATAAATATAAACATATAAAGTTTATATAAATATAAATAAAAAGTTAGGTAGTAAAAATAGAAATAAAACAAAATAAATATTTTTTTGAAGAACTGGGATTTTCGGGATAGAAATAAACAAACCATGGATAAATCTAAGCGACTCTTTCTTAAATCCAAGCGATCTTTTCGTAGGCGTTTGCCCCCGATTCAATCGGGGGATCGAATTGATTATAAAAACATGAGTTTAATTAGTCGATTTATTAGTGAACAAGGAAAAATATTATCTAGACGCGTGAATAGATTGACCTTAAAACAACAACGATTAATTACGATTGCTATAAAACAAGCTCGTATTTTATCTTCGTTACCTTTTCTTAATAATGAAAAACAATTTGAAAAAGGTGAGTTGACCACTAGAACTACTACTATCAGTCTAAAAAAAAAAAAATAGAGTTACTCTTCAATTGAATTAAAATTTGAATCTAAACTCAAATCAAATGTGGATTGATGTTTTGTTCGAAAACTACGACAATCCAATTCGGGTTGTTCATTTTATTTTGATGTTATTTTGATGATTTTATGATATGAATTCGGTTTTTTTATCATATAAAACTCTACTACCTTCCCGGAGTTCAGTCTCTGGGAAGGTAGTAGAGTTTTATATGATCTCGTTGGCAATCATAAACAGACAATCCCCTTTTAATATAGCTATTTGTGCAACTATTTTACGATTAAGGAGCAATTGCCTCTTGTACAGATTATACATTAAATTATGATAACTATAGTATATTTTTTTTTGATTCTCACCAATTGCTGCATTTATTCGGCTGATCCACAAACCGCGAAAATCTCTTTTTTTCCTATCTCTATCCCGATGAGCCGAAACAAAAGCTTTTATTTTCTGTTGGGTAATAGTTCGAGTAAGTCTTGAATGAGTCCCGCGAAAGCTTGATGTAAATAAACGAATTTTTGTTCTGCGTTTCTGAGCTATATATCCCCGTTTAATTCTGGTCATTGAATAAATAAAATAAGACTTTGTTTTTTGTTTGATGAATAACTATTTGATTTCTTTTCTTTCAGTTATTCTTTTCTCCCCTCCTAATCTATTAATAACAAAAATAGATTCTTCCAATGTATAAAATCAAAATTCCAATGGCTTTTGCTACTATAACCTTCCCAACCACGATTTTTTTCTTTTTATTTCTAAGCATTTAACCTCGAAACGAAATAAGAAATTGTATTGGTACTAGGCATAGTAAATAGAAATAGATAAAGAAATGGTGAGTTCCATCGTTTCTATGATTACTTTTTAAACGGCCAGGTCCTCTCTATACACCGGAGCCCCCCCTTCATTTAATCAATGTTATTGTTAACTTGTACAGTTCATACTCTTTGGCTCTACCCACGAAATATCTAATAATAGGTCTTTCACAACGAACGTTAGCTATACAGTAACGGTATTTTAGTATGAAAATTAGCTGGGTAGCTGACCCTCTTAGTCCGTTCTTGCAAAAATAAGAGCATAATCTTTCCACTTTTTAATTGAAATAGGATTTTCCCCGCTTAAGAGGTAACCATTTGCTTTGCTACCAATGGGGAAGCCTTGCTCATCCTAAATTGCATGATTGGGTTGGCACCAATCAAAACCATAAATTTGATACACAATAGAAATATATATATTATATTATTAATAGATTTTTAACCGATCACCGATACTTGAATAAATTGTTTCCTTTCTTTTTTGTCTGAGTCTATGGATTTGAACGAGTCGCACATACACCCTAGTACACGTTCCTCGGCGCTGAGGGCATCCCCGAAGAGCGGGGGATTTCGTGACATTTCGAATTGGCTGTCTTGTGTTTCTAATAAGTTGTTTCATAGTTGGCATGGTGAGTCGTATACATACTGAACTGGTTTAGATCAATCCTAACCCGATGCTTACGAATTACTTAATTTATAGAACTATTTTAATAGAACTATTCCCTTAAATCCGGTAAGGAGACGAAAGTAAGAAGATAAAATAAAATCTCAAATCGTGTATTTGCGCGGACTCCTTGCCGTTAATCTTTTATTCAACCGCTACAAGATCAACAATTCCGTGAGCTTGGGCTTCTGTTGCCGACATAAAAACATCTCTTTCCATGTCTTCGGATACAAGCCATAAAGGTTTGCCCGTTCTTTGTACATAAACCCTTGTGATAGTTTCGCGCAGTTTCAATAGTTCTTCCGCTTCCAAGATAAATTCTCCCGTTTGTGCCTCATAAAAAGAACTAGCAGGTTGATGGATCATTACCCTGATGATATAAAGGTTTCTTCTCTCTCGCCCTATCGTGCGAGAGAGATAAATAAAAAAAAAAAAAAAAGATAAAATTGAATAACCGTACAGGCATCTTTTGCGTATTGCATACGGCTATACTATGGAATTTATTTTTTTTTACCTTACATTGAAGATCGAAAAAATACAAAATATACTGGGTCTGATAGACCCAGATCAGTAAATGATCCAATAACCATCCTTCCCTTTTTAGAGTATTTTAAAAAATACTATGACGGCTCTCTTGCTTTATTATTTCGTCTGTTATTTAGCAATCCCAAAGTTTCTTTTTTTTTTTTCAAAATAGTTATAAAATAAAAAAATTGTTTTTTATTTCCTATTCTTTCATAACATAAATTTTTATACAATAAATATTGTTTAAAGATTTCCGGTGTGAAAACTCAAAACAAAAAATTTTGTGACACTGAAATAGGCTCCCGATAGATCAGATCAAATCGTAAATACCCCTTTTTTCATACTACTCTTTCGATACATAATCGAATGATTTTGAAAAAAAAAAAATTGCATATCGAACTCGAAGTGCCATGCTATTATTACTTAATATTCATAGAGCGAAGGCATAGTCTTTTTATTTGAGGAAAAAAAAAGACTCATTGGCGCCAAGCGTGAGGGAATGCTATACGTTTGGTAATTTCTCCTCCTGCCAAAATAAAGGATCCCATTGAAGCAGCTAATCCCATGCATACTGTCTGTACATCTGGTTGTACAAATTGCATAGTATCATAAATAGCTATTCCCGGTATTACCCATCCGCCTGGAGAATTTATAAACAGATACAAATCTTGGTTATCGTCCTCTATACTGAGATATACCATAAGGCCAATAAGTTGATTCGATATTTCACTATCAACCTCTTGGCCTAAAAAAAGTAATCTTTCTCGATAAAGTCGATTGATTAGGATAAAATTTTATCACCTAAGAGCCGTACATGCATCTTTTGATGCATACAGTTCACAAAAAATCGCAAAAAGGAATCAATGTGTAGATTTCAACCCCCTTTTCCTTTTTTCAATGGACTTTTCCGAACTTCTTAAAGAAAGGAAAGGTTTTTTTATTACATTTTTCAAGAAATATGACTTTTTTATTTTTTTGACTCCTTTCATCTATTTTATTATATTCTATCTATATTAATATAGATAGAATATAATAAAATAGATAAAGTACTAACCTTATTGAATTAACTTTTCATTGATGTATTGTTTTCATCGAGATCGAATCAAAATCGCAATGTAATTTTCTTGTTTCTGAATGGGCTTCTTCAATTCTTTTAGGTTTCTGTTCCACTCTGGGTAAAGAAAAGATCTGTCCGATTTGGATTTGCACATATAGGACAAATACTGCAATACCACGTCTTTTTGCTACGAACGCCCTTTTATTTTTCTGAATTTCTTGTTTCACGTTTTCTGCCAAATACTAAATATATGATATGATCGAAGTAGTATAATCGTAGATATATTACCAATTGGTTTTTTCTAAACAGAGCCTAGATGCTTCATTTTATTGGTCTAACCAAGCCAACCATAAATTATTCGAAATTTAGAATAGTAATCTGGATACCCTCAACCAAAAAATCGATCTAATTGCACTTCATTACACTTCACGCTCCAAATTTTTGATGATTCAATCAATCTTTTTGGAGGTGAACGAGAGTATATCTCGATCGGGGGAGAGACTGGGGAAATCCCATATAACCCAATATATCTGACAAGTCGCACACTATATGTCAACCCAAGATGCATCTTCCTCTCCAGGACTTCGAAAGGGTACTTTTGGAACACCAATAGGCATAAAATGGAGAAAAAGAATGGAGCAGTATATCTCACTTTGATGTGGAAACGTAAAAATGGGTTTATTGTGTTAAAAATGATTTGTCTTTATCATATTGTATTTAATTTATAAATCATAAATAAAAAAGGCAGACCAAATGCAAATGAAATAAAGTAAAGTTTTTACAAATAGGTCCTCCTTTGAGTGATAAACGAATATGTCTGCATTCACTGATAGAAAGACTTATAGAAATATAAAAAAATAGGGTAGGTCAACCCCCCTACCATTGCGTGTTGTTACTTATCGGGTATAGAATAGATCTGCTTCTTTTTGTTCCTACAAATATAATTGTTCCATTATTACTAAAAAACTAGAACAAATATGAATCCTTTATCCGAGATAATCTACTGAAAAAAGGGTCCATAGCATATCGTTTTTTCCAGTGCAATAAAGTTACATAGTGTCTATTTTTTGTTGATATAAGAGGTATTTTCATGGGTTTGCCTTGGTATCGTGTTCATACCGTTGTATTAAATGATCCCGGCCGTTTGCTTTCTGTCCATATAATGCATACAGCTTTGGTTGCTGGTTGGGCCGGTTCGATGGCTCTATATGAATTAGCAGTTTTTGATCCTTCTGATCCTGTTCTTGACCCAATGTGGAGACAGGGTATGTTCGTTATACCCTTCATGACTCGTTTAGGAATAACCAATTCATGGGGTGGTTGGAGTATCACAGGTGGAACTATAACGAATCCGGGTATTTGGAGTTACGAAGGTGTGGCCGGGGCACATATTGTGTTTTCGGGCTTGTGCTTTTTGGCGGCTATCTGGCATTGGGTCTATTGGGATCTAGAAATCTTTTGTGATGAACGTACAGGAAAACCTTCTTTGGATTTGCCAAAAATCTTCGGAATTCATTTGTTTCTTGCAGGGGTGGCTTGTTTTGGTTTTGGCGCATTTCATGTCACAGGATTGTATGGTCCTGGAATATGGGTATCCGATCCGTATGGACTAACCGGAAGGGTACAACCCGTAAATCCCGCATGGGGTGTGGAAGGTTTTGATCCTTTTGTTCCGGGGGGAGTAGCCTCTCATCATATTGCAGCAGGAACATTGGGCATATTGGCGGGCCTTTTCCATCTTAGTGTGCGTCCACCCCAACGTCTATACAAAGGATTGCGTATGGGAAATATTGAAACCGTCCTTTCCAGTAGTATCGCTGCTGTCTTTTTTGCAGCTTTTGTTGTTGCTGGAACTATGTGGTATGGTTCAGCAACTACTCCGATTGAATTGTTTGGTCCCACTCGTTATCAATGGGATCAGGGATACTTCCAGCAAGAAATATATCGAAGAGTTGGTGCTGGGCTAGCCGAAAATCAAAGTTTATCAGAAGCTTGGTCTAAAATTCCTGAAAAATTAGCTTTTTATGATTACATCGGCAATAATCCGGCAAAAGGGGGATTGTTTAGAGCGGGCTCAATGGACAATGGAGATGGAATAGCCGTCGGTTGGTTAGGACATCCTGTCTTTAGAGATAAAGAGGGGCGTGAACTTTTTGTACGTCGTATGCCTACTTTTTTTGAAACATTTCCAGTTGTTTTGTTAGACGGAAACGGAATTGTTAGAGCCGATGTTCCTTTTCGACGGGCAGAATCGAAGTATAGTGTCGAACAAGTAGGTGTAACTGTTGAGTTCTATGGTGGCGAACTCAATGGAGTCAGTTATAGTGATCCCACTACTGTGAAAAAATATGCTAGACGTGCTCAATTGGGTGAAATTTTTGAATTAGATCGTGCTACTTTGAAATCAGATGGCGTTTTTCGTAGCAGTCCAAGGGGTTGGTTTACTTTTGGACATGCTTCCTTTGCTCTGCTCTTCTTTTTCGGACACATTTGGCATGGTGCTAGAACCTTGTTCAGAGATGTTTTTGCTGGTATCGACCCAGATTTGGATGCTCAAGTAGAATTTGGAGCATTCCAAAAACTTGGAGATCCAACTACAAGAAAACAAGCAGTCTGATAGAACATTTTTTTGTTGTGATTTGAATTTGACATAAGGAACCGGGTAAATCTTGATCTGAATCATTGCATTTTGTTTTACTCTTGTTCTTTCTTTTTCTTTATCCGGGAGATGACCCCCCCCCAAAAAAAAACAGGTATGAAAGTTATAATTGTAAACCACGATCAAATCTATGGAAGCATTGGTTTATACATTCCTCTTAGTCTCGACTTTAGGAATCATTTTTTTCGCTATCTTTTTTAGAGAACCTCCTAAAGTTCCAACTAAAAAGATGAAATGATTTTTCATTATCTCAATTGAAGTAATGAGCCTCCCAATATTGGGAGGCTCATTACTTCAATTAGTCCCCATGTTCTTCGAATGGATCTCTTAGTTGTTGAGAGGGTTGCCCAAAAGCAGTATATAAGGCATACCCAGTAAAACTTACAAGTAAACCAGATATAGAGATGGCAACTAGGGTTGCTGTTTCCATTATTATATAATTTCAAGACCACAGTGGATCTATAGGATAAGATCTTTTATTTACAGCGGAATAGTATACAAAGTCAACAGATCTCAATGAATAAAAAAATAGGATTTATGGCTACACAAACCGTTGAGGGTAGTTCTAGATCTGGTCCAAGACGAACTGTTGTAGGGGATTTATTGAAACCATTGAATTCAGAATATGGTAAAGTAGCTCCGGGGTGGGGAACTACTCCTTTGATGGGTGTTGCAATGGCTCTATTTGCGATATTTCTATCTATTATTTTGGAGATTTATAATTCGTCTATTTTACTGGACGGAATTTCTATTAATTAGATTCACAAGAACCGACTACCTAGATTTTCAATAGAAATGAAAGTTAAACATTTAGGTCTTTGATTTTTAGCCCATTCTATTTTATTTTTTTTGGTAGTTCGACCGTGGAATTTCTTTGTTTCTATATTTCCGGAATATGAGTGTGTGACTTGTTATAATTGATCCTATTGACAGTACAGAACATAAAATAGATCTGTCATCTTGAAAGAGAAGAGATGATTTTACCCCGTCAGATATTTATTCTAATATCTGGAGCACGGAATATCGAAAATAGATTTTAAAGTATTAGAACTATGATTCATACTTAATATTTAGACCCCGCAACCGGACTGGATCAAAGTACAAATGTTTCATTTGGAAGTTTTTTTTTCATTATATATTCATTGACTATGTGATAATCCAGCAGTTCTTACTCAGGGAATTTTTGGACTTAGATTAAAAGTTTTTTCAATCATCGTGGTTCTGGTATGAATCTGAAGTTTTTTTTTAATTGATTCATAGGGTCTTAACAAGAGAATTCCTATCAATAAGAATGAATAATAAAGAAGACAGCAGTAAAGTCGCATTACACACACAAATCAAAAATAACACAAAAAAAATTAGTAAAGTAGTAATAAATA